ACTATATTAAATGATAGGTGTTTTAGTGTTAGTGTTCTAGATAAATATGTTGGATTTTTAAAAAATTCACGACACTGTACTTGGTGCATAATAATGGTGTGTATTTATAGCACTATATTTAGTGTCGATTCTTAAAAAAGTTTTCGATACTGTAGTTGGTGCATAAAATATATGTATATTATAAAAATTTTTATATTTTATATAACAATGGTTAAAATTGATTTTTAGCTAAAAAGTATGTCTAACAAGCATTAACTGAATAATACCATATATTCCATAGTCCAATCAAGGATATCTGAACGTAAGTCCAGTCTAATAGAAGTTGGTAGGTATCAGCATATGTGGGCCTGAGATTACAGAGAATAAAAAAAATACTATATGCCTATAAAACCATATAATGTCTAGTAATTAGGATTATGTATAGAACTCATTAACCAGAGGCCTCTTAAAAAGAGACGAATGGCCTGATTGAGATGTATGTTCCTGAAAAAACAACCAGAGGCCTCTTAAAAAGAGACGAATGGCCTGATTGAGATATATGGACTTGAAAATATTAATAGGGTGTATTACTGACATAGGATTGCTTATTTCTCGGGAATAGGTAGACTAGGAGGTTAATCATTACCGGACAATATTCATGCTGAAGATAAGTGCGTATAAGAATGTCCTGTTACCATTAATATTATGTACTGTGACCATATCCATGTCTAATTAAACATATAATGCATAAGACGATATGCTTGAGGTAAATAAGCCCATGCACGATTATACATAGCATGTACTAAATGTAAGTATGTATTATTATATACCCGGGGGGGAGGGGGGGGTACCGAATTATTTGTACACTAGGTATAATACGTTTGAATGTTATGTGATTTTTATCAAAGGATAGTTTATGAAAATTCCGGTTTTGGGGACCGGGGATGAAGGTGTGAGTCTTTCTCTTTTGAGTATTTCAGGAGGGTGGTATTCCTCATTTCTGGTTTACAAGACCAGTGTTTTTTGGTTAAACTACTGAAATATTGGTTTAGTATTTTGTTTTCAATTAGACTTGTTATGGGTGTGATGATAAAGATGATGGCAAAGTATAGCAGGGAGGCGATTTGTCCGATGAGGATGAACGGGTCTTCTACTGGTTGGCCTCCGATTCATGTTAGGATTAGGAGATCAGTGGTTAGGCATCAGAAGAGGATTTGTGTTATTGGTCGGAATGTGGCTGTTCGTTGTTTTGATAGGTGGAGGATAGGTATGAATAGTAGTACTAGGATTGATATGAATAGGGCTAAGACGCCACCTAGTTTGTTGGGGATTGAACGTAAGATTGCATAAGCAAATAGGAAGTATCATTCTGGTTTGATATGGGGTGGGGTGGTTAGTGGGTTGGCTGGTGTAAAGTTGTCTGGGTCTCCTAGTAGGTTGGGGTAGAATAGGGTAAGAGTGAGTAGAAGTGTGATTATCAGAATGAGGCCTAGTAGATCTTTATAAGAGAAATATGGGTGGAATGGGATTTTGTCACAGTTTGAGTTTAGTCCTGTTGGGTTGTTTGATCCTGTTTCATGTAGCAGTAGTAGATGTAGTATAGTTATCCCTAGGATAGCGAATGGGATTAGAAAGTGGAATGTGAAGAATCGAGTAAGGGTAGCACTATCTACGGAGAATCCCCCTCAGATTCACTCTACAAGTGTAGGGCCTACGTATGGAATGGCTGATAAGAGGTTGGTGATTACTGTAGCTCCTCAGAATGATATTTGTCCTCATGGTAGTACGTATCCCACGAATGCAGTGGCTATGACTAGGAGTAGTAATATTACCCCAGTGTTTCAGGTTTTGTTGTAAAGGTATGAACCGTAGTAAATTCCTCGTCCAATATGGAGGTAAATGCACATAAAGAATAATGAAGCACCGTTGGCGTGTATATTTCGAATTAGTCAGCCATATTGAACATCTCGTTGGATGTGGGAGATTGATGAGAATGCTATGGAGATATCAGATGAGTAGTGTATCGCTAAGAAGATTCCTGTGGCTAGTTGTAGAGCGAGGCATGCCCCTAGTAATGATCCAAAGTTTCACAAAGCGGAGATGTTAGGTGGAGTGGGGAGATCAATAAAGGTATTATTAATGATTTTTAATAGTGGGTTTGTGTTTTTTATGGTTGAGTAGGGGTTCCTGTAGTTTTATGTGTCTTTTGGGGATAATTTATTGTTCCTGTAGTTGAATAACAATGGTGGTTTTTCAGGCCATTGGTTTCGGTGTAACTCCGAATTGGAATGTATGATTTATTTTTCATTTTTGTTTGGGTTTGGTTTAGTGTTTTGAATGATTGGGGTGGCTTCTAACATTTCTCCTTATTATGGTATTTTAAGTTTGTTAATGGGAGCGGTGTTTGGTTGTGGGGTGTTGGTGTTAAAGGGAGGGTCTTTTATATCTTTGGTCTTGTTTTTGATTTATTTGGGGGGAATGTTGGTTATTTTTGCTTACTCAGCTACTCTGGTATTGGAGCCTTTTCCTACTGCTTTTGCTAATTGAGAGGGGGTAATTAATGTGTTTAATTATGTTCTTCTTGTTATGGTTCTTATATTTGTTGGGTCTGATTTGTGGTGTGGTATAGTTGATTTAGGCGATAAGATGTCTGATGTTGATGGGTTATCGGTTGTTCGTGTTGATTATGTTGGAGTGTCGTTGTTTTATTATTTAGGGTGTGTAGTTTTTTTGGTTGCTGGGGTTGGGTTGTTGCTTACGTTGTTTGTGGTGTTGGTGTTGATTCGTGGATTGTACCGGGGAGCTGTACGTGTTATTAGGTGTTGGAGTAATGTATGTTTGGTTGATGGGTATTTATTTTTGGTGGTTGTAGTTTGTAGGTTAGAATAGCAGAGGAATAAGTGCTAATAGGTAAATGAATGACAGTAGGTAAGTTTTGATTAGGCCTTTTTGTGAAGTTGTTATTATGATAGGGGGTTTTTGGTATTTAGCAAGTTTTTCTGGGCCTAAGTCTAGATATCATATTTGATCTATGAGGCGGGTTGATTCTTTTTCTGCTTTGGATAGTGTTACGGTTGATGTGACTCGGTGTGTGGTTATGGTTGTGTAAGCTTGTATAGGTTTTTGGTGTGTTGTATTAATTAGATTTGTAGCAACTAGTAGGCTGATTAGTATAATTATTAGGGCAGTTAGTTTATAGCTTGTGGGTAGGGTTAGGGGTAGGATTTGTGAAGGGTGTATTGTTAATGATATTAATAATCCGGCTACGATGCTTCATTTTGCTAGTTGGGTAATTGGTTTGGTGCATTTTGGATTTTCTTCGTAGTGTGGTAGTGGTTGGTGTATTGGATGTCCTGTTCACACAGTGGATAGTACTCGAATGCTATAGATTGTGGTAAATGAGGTTGAAATCAGTACTAAGATTAGGGCTAGTGTATTAGTGTGTGATGTTATAATGCACTCGATAATAGTATCTTTGGAGTAAAATGCAGAGAGAAATGGTGTCCCGGAAAGGGCGAGGGTTCCGATTGTGAAGCAGGATGATGTAGTTGGGAGTGTTTTGTGTAGTGAGCCTATTTTTCGGATGTCTTGTTCTCCATGTATGGTATGGATAACGTTACCAGCACATAGGAATAATATGGACTTGAAGAATGCGTGTAAGCATAGGTGTAAGAAGGCTAGTTCAGGAAGGCATAGTCCAATGGTGGTTATTATTAGGCCTAATTGACTCAGTGTGGAATAAGCAATAATCTCTTTTATATCGTTTTTTGTGAGGGCATGGGTAGCTGCATATAGTGTGGTAATAGACCCTAGGAACAAACAAATTGATAGGGCAATGTGGTTATTTTCTAGGAGGGGTTGTATGCGGATGAGTAGGTAGATTCCTGCTACAACTATTGTGCTGGAGTGTAGTAGGGCTGATACAGGTGTTGGACCTTCTATTGCTGCTAGTAATCATGGATGCATTCCGAATTGGGCTGATTTTGCTATTGCGGCTAGGATTAGTCCTAGTAGTGGTATTATTGGTACAAGGTGGGATATTGAGTAAATTATTGGTAGGTCTAGTGTATCTAGTAGGAGTAAGAATCAGCATATGTTTATGATCAATCCTACATCACCAATTCGGTTATAAATAATGGCTTGTATTGAGGATTCATTGGCTTTTGCTCGTGCTCGTCATCATGTGATTAGTAGGAATGATATAAGTCCAACACCTTCTCAGCCAATGAATAGGAGGAATAGATTGTTGGCTGTGGCTAGGGTTAATATTGCTAGTAAGAAGATTAGGAGGTATTGGGTGAATTTAGTACGTTGTTTATCTGTGGATATATATCAGTCTGAATATGCTACAATGGTTCGTGTAATAAATAGGGCAATAGGTATAAATGTAGTTGAGTATGTATCGAATTTTACATTAAGGGTAATATTAAGTGTGTCTGATTTTAAGATGGTGGCGATGGTGTAGTCATTTATGTAATAGGATTTTATAATAAAGAGTAGTATTGACAGGTATAATGAAATTGTGATGGCTTTTTTTGGGCTTCATATTCATGTACTTAATGTTGGTGAAAGTGATAGGATCAATGGTGTGGTAAGGATAAATAGTTGTAGTAGATATAATGTTTTTAGGTCGATTAGTTGTAGGATATTCATGACTTTTACTTGGAGTTGCACCAAGAGGTGATGGTATCTAAAACCATTGGATTACTTTTATCCTTTAAAAGTGAGAGAGCTGAGGTTTTAATTTCAGTTATAAGAGTTAGCAGGTCTTATTATATATCTTTCTCGGTTTATAAGGAGGTTTCAACTCCTATTTTTAGATCCACAGTCTAATGTTTGTATTAAAACTATATTAACAGAATACACTTGAGATTAGTTGTGGTTTTATTATTAGTAAGATTATGGGTAGGATATGTAGTACTATGATCAGGTGTTCTCGTGTTTGGGTTGGTGGGATAGTTGTAATATTTGATGGTGACTCACCTCCCAGTTGGGTGGTTGAGAATATATAGAGTGTATATGTAGCCGACAGGATTGTGCCTAGTCCTGTGATTAAGATGGTAGTATTTGATCAGTTGAATAGTGAAGTAATGATAGATAATTCACCCATGAGGTTAATGGTTGGTGGTAAGGCTATGTTAGTAAGGCTGGCAGAAAGTCATCATAGAGTTATTAGTGGTAGTAGAAGTTGTATGTTTCGTGTTAGGATTAAAATTCGGCTGTTAGTTCGTTCGTAGTTTGTGTTTGACAGGCAGAATAGTATAGATGATGTTAAACCGTGGGCGATTATTATAGTGACGGCTCCTGTAAGTGCTCATTGGGATTGTGCAAATGTGGAAGCGATAACAAGTCCTATGTGCCCTACAGATGAATAGGCGATTAGTGATTTTAGGTCGGTTTGGCGTAGGCAGATTAAGCTAGTTATGATGATTCCTCATAGTGCTAGTATTATGAATGGGTAATATGGGTTTTTTAAAGGGGGGCCTATAATAAGTGATACCCGGATAATGCCGTATCCACCTAGTTTTAATAGGACGCCAGCAAGAATTATTGATCCGGCGATAGGGGCTTCTACATGTGCTTTTGGTAGTCATAGGTGAAGTCCGTATAGTGGTATTTTGATTATAAAGGCGGTTAGTAGGGCGAATCATCATGCTGTATAGGTTCATGAGTTTTCTGGGTATGGTAAATTAAGCTGTAAGATGGGTAGAGATATAGTGCCGCTATAGGATTGTAGTAGTAGCAAGGCGACTAGTAGAGGAAGGGATCCAATGAGAGTATAAAATAGAAAGTAGATTCCAGCGTTTAGTCGTTGTATTTGATTACCCCACCGTGTGATGATAATTAAGGTTGGGATTAAGGTGGTTTCAAATGTGATGTAGAATGTAATTAACTCTGTGGAGGAGAAGGCTAAAATTAGGGATGTTTGTAAGAAAATAGTTGTAGAAATGAAGGTTCGTTTTCGTAGAGTTGGTTCAGTTATTAGGTGGTTTTGGCTTGCTAAGATCATTAGTGGGGTTAGTCAGCAAGATAGGGCGATAAGTGGAGCGGAAATATGATCGATTCCTAATGATAGGCTGGAGTATGTTATGGAGTGTCCTGTTAGTGGTTTTATTAGTTGTAGGCTTAATATGGCAATGGTAAAGCTTTGGATAATTGCTGTTATTAATAGATTTTTTTTATGGCAAAGCATGGTTGTTGGGATTAATATAATTGTGGGAAGTAGGATTTTTAGCATTGTAGTAAGTTTAAATTATGTAATAGATCTGAGCCGTGAGTTCGTGAAGAAGTTACTAGGAGGGAGAGGCCTGTTCCAGCTTCACAGGCTGAAAAAGCTAGTATTAATATTGGGGATAATATAAGAGAGGGTGTTTGTAGTTGTAAGGCCCATATTGATAGGGCAATGAATATCGAAAGTATGATTCCTTCTAAGCATAGTAAAGTTGAGATTAGGTGGGTGCGGTGTAGTGCAAACCCTATTATACTAATGGCAAAGGCAATAAGGTAGCTAAAATGTAGTGTAGTTATGGGGTGACCATGAAGTCAATCATGATTTGCTAAGTCGAAATTAGAAGTCTTAATTAGACTAATCACCCATTCTGCTCATTCTAGTCCTCCTTGGGTTCATTCGTATGCTAGGCCCAGTGTTAGTAATGCTAGAATAATAAGGGCTCAAGTTATTGATAAAGTGGGGGTAGAAAGTTGGGTAGCTCATGGAATGGGTAATAGTAAGGCAATCTCTAAATCAAAAAGTAGGAATAGGATTGCTACTGAGGAAGAATCGGATAGAAAAAGGTAGTCAGGCTGATTCTAGAGGATCAAATCCACATTCGTATGGGGATAGTTTTTCGTTGTTTGGCTTGATTAAGGCTAATAGGTTATTTAGAAGCACAAGTATTACTGATAAAGTGAGGGTCGTTGTGATGACAATTGTTATTGTGTTTATTATCCTCCTTTAGGTCTAAGTCTAAAACCTAGTGATTGGAAGTCACTTGTACTGTTATACTAGGGGGATATGATCCTCATCAGTAGATTGAGATGAATAGGAAGAGTCAGACTACATCTACGAAGTGTCAGTATCATGCTGCGGCTTCGAATCCGAAGTGGTGGTTAGAGGTGAAGTGGTATTTCATTTGTCGTAGTAGGCATACGATTAAGAATGTAGATCCAATGATTACGTGTAAGCCATGGAAGCCGGTTGCGATAAAAAATGTAGAGCCATAGATGCTATCGGCTACTGTAAATGTAGTTTCGTAATATTCCATGGCTTGTAGGGCTGTGAAGTAGAGGCCTAGGAGAATTGTGATAAATAGGGCTTGGGTTGTTTGGTTTCGGTTAGATTCTATTATGCTATGGTGGGCTCAGGTGATTGTAACTCCGGATGCTAAGAGGACGGCGGTGTTTAGTAGGGGGACTTCAAATGGGTTGAGTGGTGTAATTCCCATGGGTGGTCAGTGTCCCCCTAGTTCTGGGGTTGGAGCTAGGCTTGAGTGGTAGAAAGCTCAAAAGAACCCGGCAAAGAAGAATACTTCTGACGTAATGAATAAGATTATTCCGTATCGTAGTCCTTTCTGTACTGGCTTAGTATGGTGCCCTTGGAATGTGCTTTCTCGAATGACGTCTCGTCATCATTGTAGGACTGTAATTATTATATTCAGCAGGCCGATAATTAGTAGGGTGGATGAATTATAGTGAAACCATATAATTAGGCCGGAGGTTATTGCAAATGCGGCTATTCCTCCTGTTAGTGGTCATGGGCTTTGGTTAACTATGTGGTATGGGTGTATTTGTTTGGCTATTTGATATTTTCTTGTAGATACAGGCTAAGTAGAAGGACGAATACAATAGCTTGGATAATGGCTACTGCTAGTTCTAATACTGTTAGTAGGAATAGTACCATTATGGTTGATATGGATAGAATTGGAATAGTAGGTAGTAGGGTTAATACAGCGGTGGAGGTAAGTTGAATAAGTAAGTGTCCTGCTGTTAAATTTGCTGTAATACGAACTCCTAGGGCAATTGGTCGAATGAGTAGGCTGATAGTTTCGATTATGATTAATGGTGGAATTAGTAGTATTGGTGTACCTTCTGGAAGAAGATGGGCTAATGAGGTTGTTGGTTGGTTTCGTAGGCCAATTAGTACAGTAGCAAGTCATATTGGGATGGCTAGTCCTAAGTTTATGGATAATTGTGTTGTTGGGGTGAACGTGTACGGTAATAATCCTAATAGGTTTGATGTTAATAACAGGGTTATTAGGGATATTAGGGTAATTGATCATTGGTGTCCAGGTTGGCTAATTGGTAGTATTAGTTGTTTTGTAAATAGGCTAGTAGTTCATGATTGGATTGTTATTAGGCGGTTAGTGATTCATCGATTGTTTTTAGTTGGAAATATAATCGTAGGTATTAGTAGGCTAATTGTAATTAGTGGGATTCCAATTTTTTCTGGGGTTGAGAATTGGTCGAAGAAAGTTAGGTTCATGGTCAGGCTCAGGTTTCTTTTTTAGTTTTTTTTGGTTTGTTTACGATATTATTTGGCGTAAGGTGGGATTTAATTTTGGGTTGAATAATAATATAAATTAGTCAGGTGGTACATAGGATTGATAGTCATGGGTTTGGGTTTAATTGTGGCATATCACTAAGGAGGTGGGGTAAGTCTCTTTTTCTAGCTTAAAAGGCTAGTGCTATCCATTATAAGCTTCTATAGTGATTGAAGTGAAGATCAGTTTTCGAATTGTTGTAGAGGTGTTGATTCAATAACGATTGGTATGAAACTATGGTTTGCTCCGCAGATTTCAGAGCATTGTCCGTAGAATAAGCCTGGTTGTATTATAATAAAATTGGTTTGGTTTAGCCGTCCTGGGACTGCATCTGTTTTTACCCCTAGTGATGGTACTGCTCATGAGTGTAGGACATCTTCTGCTGAGATCAGTATTCGGATTGGGGTTTCTATTGGGGCAACTATTCGATGGTCTACTTCTAAAAGTCGTGAGTGACCATTAATAAGGTCTTGAGTTGGGATTATATATGAGTCAAATTCTAAGTCTTCGTAATCTGTGTATTCATATGTTCAGTATCATTGGTGGCCTATGGCTTTGATTGTTAAATGTGGGTTGTTGATTTCGTCTGTAAGGTAAAGTACTTGGAGAGAGGGAAGAGCGATTGTAATAAGAACAATGGCTGGCAGGATAGTTCAGATTATTTCTACTTCTTGGGCATCTATGGTATTGGTATGGGTTAGTTTTGTTGTTATTATAGATGCAATAACGTAAAGTACTAAGGTACTGATGAGAAATACAATTATTAGAGTATGGTCATGAAAGTGTAGTAGTTCTTCTATAATTGGGGATATTGCATCCTGGAATTCTAATTGTAGGGGGTGTGCCATTAAGTCGTAAAGGGGTTAAACCTATAATTTAATCTTGACAAGATTATGTAATTTTTACTAACGTCTTGGTTATAGCTTAAGAAAGAAACATAATGGTTTATGTGGTTGGCTTGAAACTAATTTAAGGGGGTTCGATTCCTTCCTTTCTTGTGTTATAATATGTGTGCGGATTCTTCATAGGTGTGACTGGATGGTGGGCAACCGCTTAGTCACTCTACGTTAATTAGGGGTGGTTCAATTGATACTATTTTTCGTTTTGTCGAGAAGGCCTCTCAAATAATTACTAGTATTATAATAACTGCTGCTATAGAGATTATTGATCCAATTGATGAGATGGAATTTCATATAGTGTAGGCGTCTGGATAATCTGAGTATCGTCGGGGCATACCAGCCAAACCTAGGAAATGTTGTGGGAAGAATGTTATGTTTACGCCAAAGAATATTACTACGAATTGTAGTTTTGCTCATGTTTGGTTTAGTGAGAATCCTGTAAATAGTGGGAATCAGTGGGTAAATCCGGCTATAATAGCAAATACGGCCCCCATTGATAGTACGTAGTGGAAGTGTGCTACTACATAGTATGTATCGTGTAGTACAATGTCTAGTGATGAGTTAGCTAATACAATACCTGTTAGTCCCCCAATGGTAAATAGGAAGATAAATCCTAGAGCTCATAGTATAGGGGCATCTCATTTAATTATTCCTCCGTGGAGGGTGGCTAATCAGCTAAATACTTTAACACCTGTGGGGATAGCAATGATCATTGTTGCTGATGTAAAATAGGCCCGGGTATCTACATCTATTCCTACTGTAAATATATGGTGAGCTCAAACGATGAATCCTAAGAATCCGATGGATATTATTGCTCAGACTATGCCCATGTATCCGAATGGTTCTTTTTTACCTGTATAATAAGCAACAACGTGAGAAATCATTCCGAAGCCCGGGAGGATGAGGATGTATACTTCGGGGTGACCAAAGAATCAAAATAGATGTTGGTATAAAATTGGGTCTCCTCCACCAGATGGATCAAAGAAGGTTGTATTTAGATTTCGATCTGTTAAAAGTATTGTAATTCCTGCAGCAAGTACAGGAAGGGATAGTAGTAGTAATACAGCTGTAATAAGTACTGATCATACGAAAAGTGGTGTTTGATATTGGGATATTGATGGGGTTTTTATATTAATCGCAGTGGTGATAAAGTTAATAGCCCCTAAAATTGAGGATGCCCCGGCTAAGTGTAGGGAGAAGATAGTTAGGTCGACAGAAGCTCCGGCGTGAGCTATGTTTCCAGCCAAAGGGGGATATACAGTTCATCCTGTTCCCGCTCCAGCTTCGATACCGGAGGAGGCTAGAAGAAGTAGAAGTGATGGGGGTAGAAGTCAAAAGCTTATATTATTCATCCGTGGGAATGCTATATCTGGCGATCCAATTATTATTGGAACTAATCAGTTTCCAAATCCACCAATTATAATAGGTATAACTATGAAAAAGATTATAATGAAAGCATGGGCTGTGACAATTACATTGTATACTTGATCATCTCCTAGTAGGGGTCCTGGTTGGCTTAACTCTGTTCGAATTAGTAGACTAAGAGCTGTTCCGATTATTCCTGCTCAGGCTCCAAAAATTAAGTAAAGGGTGCCAATGTCTTTATGGTTAGTAGAGAATAGTCAGCGGTTTAATATCATAGGTAAGGTAGCTGAGTGTTTAGCGTTAGGCTGTAGACCTTTTTACGGGGGTTTAATTCCCCTTCTTATCACAGCTCTGTAGTGAAGTTCATGTCAGATTGCAAATCTGAAGATATATCTTATTAGTGATGTCAGAGTTTTAAATTATATTTAAGATGATAGATAAAAGCCTGTTGGATAAGGTGTTTAGCTGTTAACTAAAATGTTTATGGGATCGAAGCCCATTTATCTACTAAGGTCTTAGCTTAATTAAAGTGTTTGAGTTGCATTCAATTGATGTAGGATAAAATCCTATAGGTCTTAAGCAGAAACTAAGAGGTTGATCTCTTGTTTGGGGCTTTGAAGGCTCCTGGTTTATGTCTATCCTAAGTTTCTTTTAAATGGAATATAATAGTACAGGTAGGATTGGAAGTAGGGTTGTTGATAGTAGGGCTGTTATGGCTAGGTAGGGTTTTATATGAGATGTCTTGTGTCGTCATTGTTGGGTATAGTTGTGGGAGTTTGGGGGGAGTGTAATTGTTGTGTAGTATGAGATTCGTAAGTAAAAGAATAAGCTGAGGAGAGAAGCTATGGCTATTAGTGTAGCTAGGGTAGTTATATGTTGTTTGGTGAGTTCTTGTAAGATTAACCACTTAGGTGAAAATCCTGTTAGTGGGGGTAAGCCTGCTAGGGAGAGCAATGTTAATATTATTAGTGTGTTCAGTGAGGGGATTTTTGTTCAGGATAGTATAATCGTGGCTACTTTGTTTGTTTTTAGGTGTTCAATTATAAGAAATGTGGTAGTTGTTATCATGCAATATAGGTAAAATGTTAATAGTGTTAGTTTTGGTGATAAAGTAAGAATAGTGATTATTCACCCAAGATGGGCGATTGATGAGAAGGCTATAATTTTTCGTAACTGTGTCTGGTTTAATCCCCCCCATCCTCCCAGGAAGGTGGATGTTAGTCCTAGTGATAATAGCAGTGGTGTGTTTAGGTGTTGAGATGTAACTATCAGGATGGTAAGTGGGGCTAGTTTTTGTCAAGTGGTAAGTAGTAGCGCTGTTATTGTGGTGGATCCTTGCAGTACTTCTGGCAGTCAGAGGTGGAATGGGGCTAGTCCTAGTTTCATGGTCAGAGCCACTGTTAGTAGTATGCATGATATATTGTTATGCAGAAGCGTTATGTCTCACTGACCTAGATATCAAGCGTTTATAACTCCGGAGAATAATAGCAGTGTTGAAGCTGCTGCTTGTGTTAGAAAATATTTGATGGCGGCCTCAATAGCTCGGGGGTGATGTTGTTGTGCAATTAGTGGGATGATGGATAAAGTACTGATTTCTAGACCACATCATGCCAAAATTCAGTGATTACTTGAAATTGTAAGTAGTGGCCCTATAATTAGACTTGTAGTAATAAGCCCCTTTGCAAGAGGATTCATTAGTAGAGGGAGGATTTAAACCAACATTGTCGGGGTATGGGCCCGATAGCTTAATTAGCTGACTTTACTAGAATGTAGTATAGTGGAAGTACCGGGAGTTTTGATCTCCCTGGGGCAGGTTCAAGTCCTGTTTTTCTAAGGAGACGAGAGGATTACTAACCTCTATCTTTCACCCTATCAAGGTGATCCTTTGTGTTTCGGGCACGTGTCCTATATTATTGGTGGGAGTCCGGAGGTTATGATGGGTATTGCTATGTGTCATGCACATAGTGCAAGGGTAATTGGTAAGAAGTTTTTTCATAGTAGGTGTATTAATTGGTCGTATCGGAATCGTGGGTATGAGGCTCGTACTCATAGGAATCCGATGGATAGTATTACTGTTTTTATTATTAGTGAAAGTGAGAATATTTCTGGCATGCTTAATATACTTGGGTTTAAGAATAAAATGGTTGTTAGTGTATTTATTATCAGAATATTAGTGTACTCTGCTAGAAAGAATAAGGCGAATGGACCTGCAGAGTATTCTACGTTGTAACCTGACACTAATTCTGATTCTCCTTCTGTTAGATCAAATGGTGCTCGGTTAGTTTCTGCAAGAGTTGAGATGTATCATATTATTATTAATGGCCAGGAGGATAATATCAGATATATTGGTTCTTGTGTAGTGGCAAATATTTGTATATTAAATCCGCCAGAAAGTAAAATTATTGATAGTAGGATAATTCCTAGGGTTACTTCGTAGGAAATAGTTTGAGCTACTGCGCGTAGAGCTCCTATTAGGGCGTATTTTGAATTTGATGCCCAGCCTGATCATAGGATTGAATATACTATGAAGCTTGACATGGAGATTAAGAACAGTAGTCCTAGGTTTAAGTCGGCTAGTGAGTGTGGGAGTGGTAGGGGTAGTCAAATTGATAATGCTAGTAAAAGGGCTAATATCGGTGCTATGGTAAATAGTATGTATGAGGAGTTGGTGGGTTGGATTGGTTCTTTAATAAATAGTTTTAGTCCATCTGCTACTGGTTGTAAGATGCCATAAGGGCCTACTAAATTGGGCCCTTTACGTAGTTGTATATAGCCTAATACTTTTCGTTCGATAAGGGTAAAGAAGGCTACTGAGATAAGAATTGGAATGATGTAGGTTAGTGGTGATAGTAGGTTTGGAATAAGCACTTGTTATTGGAGAGGGGAATTGAACCCCTGGTTAAAGGGCTTAGGCCTTTTGCATTTATACCTTCTTTGCTACTCCAATGGGCCTTTATTTAAGGTTTGGTAAATGAATGCTGTCTTTGTACTTAATTTAGTTATGTTCACTAATGCAAAGTATAGCGTGTTTTTTATATAGGCTATAGATTTTCGATCCTTTCGTACTAGAAAATTTGCAATCATAGATAGAAACCGACCTGGATTACTCCGGTCTGAACTCAGATCACGTAGGACTATTAATCGTTGAACAAACGAACCCTTAATAGCGACTGCACCATTAGGATGTCCTGATCCAACATCGAGGTCGTAAACCCCCGTCATTGATATGGACTCTAAGAGGGGATTGCGCTGTTATCCCTGGGGTAGCTTGGTTCGTTAATCAAATATATTGGATCGTTTTGCCTCAGGCACTTAGGTTTGTATTATCTTAGTGGTAATTTTCGGAGGTTTTATTTTTCTCCGAGGTCGCCCCAACCGAAAGTTAAAAGTCAGAAGGGTTATTGGTAGTGTTTTCTGTTGAGTAGTCGATTAATGGCAGTGACTCGTACTTAAAGTTCCACAGGGTCTTCTCGTCTTATGGGGTTATCCTCGCTTTTGCACGGGGGGATCAATTTCACTGATTATTTGTAAGAGACAGATAGAACCTCGTTTAGCCATTCATTCTAGTCTTTATTTAAAAGACGAGTGATTACGCTACCTTCGCACGGTCAGGATACCGCGGCCGTTGAACAGTGTCACTGGGCAGGCATCACTCCTAATACTTGTTATGCTAGGAGCTATGTTTTTGGTAAACAGTCGGGTTCTTTGTTTGCCTAGTTCCTTTTACAAATTTTAATCTTTCTTGTGCGCATTCCTGTGTTGGGTTAACAGTTTTGTCTATAGGATTTGTTAAGTTTTGTTTGTTCCTATAAGTTTAGTTGTTAATAATCAGTAGTCTGTCTAGGCTGATTTAAGCTAATGCTTAGAGAAGTTTTTAATTCTTGTTACTAATTTTAGCATTAATTCTTCTATGTGGGTAGAATAGCTCAGTAGAGGTTTAGGGAGATAAATTTTTATTAATATTTATTATGGTTTAGCTTTAACGCTTTATTTTAATGGTGGCTGCTTTAAGGCCTACTGGTATTATTGTATAAAATTTTTTCCTCTATGTTTGGTTGTTTCCTTTATTAGTTGGGCTGTACCCCTACTAAATATCTCTTAAGTCTCTCTTGGGGTGAACTTTGTTGTGTCTGTTAGGGGATTTAAGGTAGAACTTTTATTCTTTTCCTGAGCAACCAGCTATCACTAAGTTCGTTAGGCTTTTCACTTCTACTTATAAGTCTTTCCACTCTTTTGCCACAGAGACGGTTAAGAAGCTCTTGTTATAAGCTGCTTATAAGTAGCTCACTTAGTTTCGGGATCTCATACTTTAGTCCTCTTTGCTTGAAGTATGCTAGCTAAATCATTATGCAAAAGGTACAAGGTTTAATCTTTGCTTTTTTTTGCTTAGGTGGGTGTTTCATGTTTTTCATCTTTCCCTTGCGGTACTGTTTTTATAGCTCCAGTGGTCTTTTCTATCTCCTATACTTAGACAAGTATAATGTTTTAGGGCTTATCGTAGTTGATGGTTATTATTTGTTGAATATTAGTTAGTTGTTGGGCTAGGTTTTTTGCTCAAGGCAGCCCTGTTTATTGGGCATTTTTCAGGTGTAAGCTGAGTGATTTAAGTTAAGCTATGCCTTGGTATTCCAAGTACACCTTCCGGTAGACTTACCATGTTACGACTTGCCTCATCTCTATGTTGTGAGGGTGGTTTATTTATAGATTGTTGTTTTTTCGAGGAGGGTGACGGGCGGTGTGTGCGCGTCCCAGATCCGAGTTAATGTGGGCTCTCTGCTTTCACATTACTGCTAAATCCTACTTTTAGGTCCATATTTCAGGGCTCTTTCCGTGGATATTTCTAGTGTAGAAAATGTAGCCCATTTCTTCCATCTCATTGGCTACACCTTGACCTGACTTATTAGTTGTGTAAACTGTTGTGCTTACTTTTGCTCCTTAGTAGGGTAAGCTGTGGACGGAGGTATATAGGCTGTGGGCGAGAGGTGGTGAGGTGAATCGTGGATTATCGATTATAGAACAGGCTCCTCTAGGTGGGTTTGGGGCACCGCCAAGTCCTTTGAGTTTCAAACATTTGGTTTGTAGTTCTCTGGCAAATTTTTGTATGTTGAAAAAAATTTAGGTTTAGGGCTAAGCATAGTGGGGTATCTAATCCCAGTTTGTACCTTAGCTATCGTGGGTTCAAATTGATCTATTTGTTAAGGTTGCTTTCGCAGTGTGGTAGGGTATATATTAACTTATGACAGAAGGATTGTAGGTTTACCTTAATTTTTTTGATTATTTTTAATCACGTTTTATGCCGTTTTGTTGTTATTTTGGGCTTCTTGTATAGCCGCGGTGGCTGGCACAAGGATTTACCAGCCCGGATTTACTATAAATAAGTCAAGCTTTAATTCGCTTATAGCTTAATGTTTATCACTGCTGAGACCCATGGGGGTGTGGCATTGCTAGGTGTTTTGGGCTGTCATGGTGTGCCTGATACCTGCTCCTTGTTCTTAGGTGGTAAAGAAATTAAGGGCGTTTTCACTGGGGTGCTGATACTTGCATGTGTAATTTTAGTAAAAAATAACAGTAAGACTAGGACCAAATCTTTTTGTTTTTGGGGTGATTAATACCCATCTTGGCAGCTTCAGTGCCATGCTTTGGTATAAGCTACAACAAC